TCTATAGAAAGTATCTTCAGCCCTTTCCACAACCACTAATTCGATTTTCCGTGGGGCTATCCAATCTAATTCAGGACCCGGTAATTAAACACTACATTAGTAGTGGAAGGGAATCAATAAATCTTTATATGAGAGCCCTTCCACCATTCATCTGTCCTTGAATCCTAGAGGCAAGGATTTAGAGCACTTTAGCTTTCGAGAGCCAAACTTCCAGATGTTTCGAACCAAGCAAGCAAGTCTCAAGAGTCCTTTTACTTTGTTTGCTTCTGCTGGGGAAAAATTCAGCGAGTTATATCAGCAAAACGAAATAAGAGATTTCGAGTTTTTTCTTGATCAGGCGACACCCGGATTTGAACTGGGGAAAAAGGATTTGCAGTCCCCCGCCTTACCGCTCGGCCATGCCGCCAAAATGTATGATACCCTACAAAATAGATGAAAAAAGTCTCCCTTTGTTTGCGTCGAGTGGGGGATTCCGAAACTTCTTTTTTTATTGGACTTGCATCTTGAATCCCGTTTTCTTAAATTTAACCCCTGCCCGAAAAGAAAAAAATCCTTCGTTTTTTGGATTGGATCCATCCCTTCGGTTGTATGTATAGTATCTCAAAAACGAAATATCTAAAAATTTTCTCTCTCTTTTTTATATTGATATTGAAAAATTGAAAAACCAAATGTGGTTTTTCAGTTCCAAAAGCCAAAATTTAGGACAAATTGGAACCATTAACTATTAAATGGGACTGTAAATTCATGAACGATTCTTGGATTTGAATCCAAAATTGTCTTTTCTTAATCCTAATTCTAATTATATAAGAAAATCAAAATTGATACATAACTAATCAGTATTGATTCTTTTCCATAAAAAAAAATCCTTTCCAATTTCCATTATAACAGCAAATAGAAGTATATGTAAACCCCAGAACATAAATTGTTATACAAATATCTAATTGGATATCATATCTATATATGATGACTATAGAGAATTATTAGTAAATTGTAGTGCTTCAATTTTTCATTCAATAGATGGAATAGAAAATGGAAATTTTGATATAGCATAGCACGCGCTGTCCCGAATAGAACTTAAATAAAGGAGGAAACATAGATAGCTATCTACACATGGTTAATAAATACAAACTTTATTACTATGTTACGCCCTTCAATCGTATTCTACTAAAAAAAGAAAAAAAGGTAAAATAAAAGTATCTCTCTTTTATGCGAATCATTTGTTGAACAATAGAATCCATGAAAAAGTTAAGTGCTAAAAAAATATCAACTCTATATTTTTGATGATTATAATGTCTTTATATCATCGAACAGATGAAATCCGAATCCATTTCTTTTTCTGGTACCCAATCGGATTAGAGTATGTAATATCATAATAATGGTAGAAATGGAATCACTTTTTTTTTGATATTCTATCCAAAACTCCATAAGCCTAAGTGGCATTTATTAATTCCTTTCGATTTTCTATCTGTTCCAAATTCCAATTTGAATATAAAATTGTCTTTATTCCTCCGTTCATATGCATTTCATACATTCCATATACGGGGTGAGTAAAATTTCATGCGATTCAGTAAACAAAATAGAAATTCCATCATTGCTAAATCAATCCATATGATTTGATGAAGAATGGGTCAATAATGGAATTTTTTGAGAAAAGGGAAATTCAAAATGCTCGGGGATGGAAATGAGGGAATGTCTACAATACCTGGGTTTAATCAGATACAATTTGAAGGATTTTGTAGATTCATTGATCAGGGCTTAACAGAAGAACTTTATAAGTTTCCAAAAATTGAAGATACAGATCAAGAAATTGAATTTCAATTATTTGTGGAAACATATCAATTGGTAGAACCTTTGATAAAAGAAAGAGATGCTGTATATGAATCACTCACATATTCTTCTGAATTATATGTATCCGCGGGATTAATTTGGAAAACCAGTAGGGATATGCAAGAACAAACTCTTTTTATTGGAAACATTCCTTTAATGAATTCCCTGGGAACTTCTATAGTAAATGGAATATACAGAATTGTGATCAATCAAATATTGCAAAGTCCCGGTATCTATTACCGGTCAGAATTGGACCATAACGGAATTTCGGTCTATACCGGGACCATAATATCAGATTGGGGAGGAAGATTAGAATTAGAGATTGATCGAAAAGCAAGGATATGGGCTCGTGTGAGTAGGAAACAGAAAATATCTATTCTAGTTCTATCATCAGCTATGGGTTCGAATCTAAGAGAAATTCTAGAGAATGTTTGCTATCCTGAGATTTTCTTGTCTTTCCTGAATGATAAAGAGAAAAAAAAAATTGGGTCAAAAGAAAATGCCATTTTGGAGTTTTATCAACAATTTGCTTGTGTAGGCGGAGATCCGGTATTTTCTGAATCCTTATGTAAGGAATTACAAAAAAAATTCTTTCAACAAAGATGTGAATTAGGAAGGATTGGTCGACGAAATATGAATCGGAGACTAAATCTTGATATACCTCAGAACAATA